GCGCTTAAATCATTTTTATGGTTCCCTATTTTAGGAACCATATGAATAATGGAGAAACTCCATGAAAGGAACATTAATGATTCATATAAATCACTTAACGGGAAATGTCTCGAATAAATCCAACGAGTAACTAATAATCCTGTTATACAGAAAAAAGTGGCTATCATGCCTTTTTCTGACGGATCACATAGTCCTACGATTTCATGGACTAATAAAGTCACCAAATAAATCGTAATGACAATTGAAATGATCGAAAAAGAGATGTGAGTGAATATATGTTCTAAAGTCGCAAATATCATAAAAAAAAATCATTAAAAAAAAGAGGGGTCCCTCAATTACGGAATGTAAATTCCGAATTAAATTCATTATAGGATCTAATGTGTCCTTTTTAGAGGATGCCGCCACTCGGACTCGAACCGAGATGCTCTAGCACTGCTTCCTAAGAGCAGCGTGTCTACCGATTTCACCATGGCGGCTTGATCGAAATAATAATAGCCCATATGATGTTCAATCGTCGAGATTGAAAGATTCAATGCAATATATTTTAGGAAACGTTAGAATCGATGAATAAAGACTCGTTCAAATGAATATTTGAACTTCAATAATCCTTAGTATCCCGGTATGGTGTCATTTTTAACAACAGGCTTTCACGTAGTATAAGTTCTTCTGGAACGGTTGGAACTAGATGGTTATGTCCTCAGTTGAGGTCTAGAACTAAGAATTGTCCCTTTTTTATATCATTTTTTGATGATTCATTTCTCATTTATCTGATTTCATGGATCGGAAATGAAAAAAGATTCATTTTTCACTGAACAAAAGAAAATAAATAGGATTTTTTATGTATCACAATTGGATAACTACATCCAAGGGATTTCTATAAATATTTAGATAGTTTGGTATCAAAACTGTATTAATGGTTGGGATCCTCATTGTATACATAATTCGTGTGAGGATTTACCGAACCAATTAGGTATTGGGCTGCACATAAAACAAAAGAGTTTCAATCTCTATTGGAATTCTACGCTATGTACTTTACTTATAAATAAAGTATATTCTATATAAAATAGATTGATCGATCCTACGGTCCAAACATAGGATCTATTTTGGATTAAGGAAGATTGAATTATTCTTCGTACATAAATATCGACCTAAAGGGGATCCGGGGAGTTTTTATTGATTGGGTCGAAACAAGAGGGAATCTATGTAGTGATTCGGAGAGTTACAAAGCAAAGTCTTAAAATATATATTTCAATCAATTAGTTTCAAGGATCCATTCATTTTTACTACTGTCGTTCATACTTGTTTCAGATCTTCCAAAAATCTTAATGATGTATAACTATTGGAGATACATAATCGAATAAACTTCTTCCTAAAAAAAGAAACTTCTTCCTAAAAAAAATCTTTTTTTTTGGGGGGGGAAATAACAACCCCCATCTCGCGAATTATCAAAATCTACTATAATGAAAAGTGAAACCTTGTATTTTGTGTTTAACTATTTCTTTTTTGTTGTTGTTTGAAAAACAACAACAAAAAAGAAATAGTACCGTTCTTAGAACCCAATAGACAGAATAATTCTTATTCTACATACCACAACAGCCGGTTCAGTTCTATCTCATATAGATGAGTTCAAAACATTAGTTAATGTGAATTATTCATCTTATAAATCATCCAATTCATCGAGTCATGTCGATTCAGATTATTCCAAGGCTTTATTACTTGTTTGTCGCACAAAAAAACTTTTTGAATGCCCGGTAGAAATAGATTTAGCTAAAGATAAAGCTTTTACCGCCGCCCAATATCCCTTTTTCTTCCAAATATTTCTACGAATACGCTTTTTTGAGATAGAAGTACGTTTCTTTGGAACCGCCATTTTAAAATAAAGAAGTTACTTTTATAGTTGGATGTGAAAGACATGTATTGTTCAAAATGGATCGTTCTTGCTATTCATTATCTATATTTATTCCATAGCGGATACTTCCTTCATAACATACAAAAATATAGATACGTGTGCATCACATAGAGTACACTAGGGATAAAAAAAGAAATAGAAAAAAGAAAAACGATGTGATTTTCAAAGGAATTTTTTTTTGTTCCACATCTCTATTACATACAATGCCCGAAGAAAGAAGAATTCGTACTAATTTGTACCTTCATATCTTCATTCCGATCTATGTCTATGAGGTCCGCTACCATAGAAATCGAACCGGTTGTTGTTGATAAGAATCAAAAAGGGTTCCAATTCATATCTCAATCTCAGTCTATTTATATCTCGTTGTCTTACATTGAATAAATCGAAAAGCTTAAGAATCCTTACCTAATTTAAGAAAATAATAATTTAAAATTTTTCTATTAATTGACCAAGCTCGAGGATAGAGTACTCATAATTTAAATGAAAATGAGATTGGTAGTTAATCTGTTAAACGATACATTACTTGAGAAAGGTCATTTTAGTAATCTCTTATTTCAGTTCTATGCGAAGTGACGAGTATCATAGGATTTCCTATAAACATAAGTTTATTTTATTGGAATAGAAGCCAATCAATCAGTTCTACAATGAATTAATTAATGACTCCGAATAAACTAACTAAAATAACTAGTATTTTATTGGGTCGAGTTATTGGCGGATTCTATGATCCATATCCCAATAGAGTACTTTTACCTTTTTTTGGTGTCATTCCTTTTCCTTACTATTTACTATATGGATATCAATCGCCGTAATAGTGGAATGATTGAAAATCTCATATTCTTTCTTTATCTTAATAAATATCTTAGTTAATAACTAAATGGTCAGTTTTAACCAGTGACTTGGTCATTTGAACAATTGTAACTTCTTGATTGAAATTTCTTTTTATTCAATACGATATTTGGGAAAGAATCGGAATAATTAAGAATTCAAAATCCTATTTGAGTTCGTTTCTATCTTGATTTTTATTTATTTATTTGACTTCCGAAAGAGAGAAGAGCTGGTGAATCGGAAACAATTAATAAGAATAAAAAAAGTTTGATTTTCTTATGGAACATACATATCAATATGCATGGATCATACCTTTCGTTCCACTTCCAGTTACTATGTCAATAGGATGGGGACTTCTGCTTGTTCCGACTGCAACAAAAAATCTTCGTCGTATGTGGGCTTTTCCCAGTGTTTCATTGCTAAGTATAGTTATGGTTTTTTCGGCCGATCTGTCTATTCAGCAAATCAATGGCAGTTCTATCTATCAATTTCTATGTTCTTGGACCATCAATAATGATTTTTCTTTAGAGTTCGGCCACTTGATCGACCCACTTACTTCTATTATGTCAATACTAATCACTACTGTTGGAATCATGGTTCTTATTTATAGTGACAATTATATGTCTCATGATCAAGGATATTTGAGATTTTTTGCTTATATGAGTTTTTCCAATACTTCTATGTTGGGATTAGTTACTAGTTCCAATTTGATACAAATTCATATTTTTTGGGAACTGGTGGGAATGTGTTCGTATCTATTAATAGGTTTTTGGTTCACACGACCAATTGCAGCCAATGCTTGTCAAAAAGCGTTTGTAACTAATCGTGTAGGGGATTTTGGTTTATTATTAGGAATCTTAGGTTTTTATTGGATAACAGGTAGTTTGGAATTTCGGGATTTGTTCGAAATCTTCAATAACTTGATCCATAATAATGGGGTCAATTCTTTATTTGCTACTCTGTGTGCCTCCCTATTATTCCTTGGTGCAGTTGCTAAATCCGCACAATTTCCCCTTCATGTATGGTTACCTGATGCCATGGAGGGGCCCACTCCTATTTCGGCTCTTATACATGCTGCTACTATGGTAGCAGCGGGAATTTTTCTTGTCGCTCGGCTTCTTCCCCTTTTCACAGTCATACCTTACATAATGAATCTCATTTCTTTGCTAGGTATAATAACGGTACTATTAGGAGCTACTTTAGCTCTTGCTCAAAAAGACATTAAGAGAAGTTTAGCCTATTCTACAATGTCTCAATTGGGTTATATTATGTTAGCTCCAGGGATAGGTTCTTATCGAGCTGCTTTATTCCATTTAATCACTCATGCCTATTCGAAAGCATTATTGTTTTTAGGATCCGGATCGATTATTCATTCAATGGAACCCATTGTTGGATATTCTCCAGATAAAAGTCAGAACATGGTTCTTATGGGTGGTTTAACCAAATATGTGCCAATTACAAAAACTACTTTTTTATTAGGTACACTTTCTCTTTGTGGTATTCCACCTCTTGCTTGTTTTTGGTCCAAAGATGAAATTCTTAATGATAGTTGGTTGTATTCACCGATTTTCGCGATAATAGCCTGTTCCACAGCAGGATTAACTGCATTTTATATGTTTCGGATGTATTTACTTACTTTTGAGGGGCATTTACACGTTCGGTTTCAAAATTACAGTGGCACTAAAAATAGCTCGTTCTCTTCAATATCTATATGGGGAAAAGAAGGACCGAAACCAGTTAACAAAAATGTACTTTTCTCAGTAATGAATAATAATCAAAAGGTTTCCCTTTTTTCGAAGAAGATATATCAAATTGATGGGAATAGACGAAATCTGATGCGATCCTTTAGTACTCATTTTGACAATAAAGACACTTCCATGTATCCCTGTGAATCGGACAATACTATGCTATTTTCTCTACTTGTATTGGTCCTATTTACTTTGTTTGTTGGATCCATAGGAATTCCTTTCGATCAAGTAGGAATGGATTTGGATATATTATCGAAATGGTTAATCCCATCGATAAACCTTTTACATCAAAATTCGAACTATTCTGTGGATTGGTATGAATTTGTGACAAATGCAATTTATTCAGTCAGTATAGCCTATTTCGGAATATTCATAGCGTCTCTTTTATATGGGTCTGTTTATTCATCTTTTCAGAATTTAGAATTAATTAATTCATTTGTTAAAATAGGTCCTAAGAGACTTTTCTTGGACCGAATAATAAATGTAATATACAATTGGTCATATAATCGTGGTTACAT